ATAGTGGTAGAAAGAATACCCTGCTGTGCTTGGACTTCAAACAATTTTAGTTTTAACCATGTTTGTTAATAGTTCCACATTATTGGTTGATAGAGAATCAAAGTATATTTACCAACAAATCACGAAATGCTATGGTTCTTACATATGATTATTTTATTATTGATTCAGATTCAGAAGTCATTCGTGAAATCATGCACCTTTCGCTCTAATTAGAAACAAAAAAGAGGTACAGTTGGTTGAATCCAACCTATTCTTGAAATAAACAACCCACACACACTCCCTTTCCAAAAAAGATCAATACACCAAGCACTACACTGAGATTTATTAGATTTGTTGCTAAAATATCGGTATTAAACCCGAAACTCCCGGCGGATGGCCAATGACCCAAGAAAACGAAAGAATCGGTTACATTTTTCATATGATCTCCTCTTATAGATAAACTAAAAAATCGTTGTATTATTTCACTTTTTTACTACTTCTAAATCGAAAATAGTTTCGAAATAAAATTTCTTTTTTAATTGAGATTCCCCAATTCCCAATAAGAATAATATTTAACTTATTGGAATAGAATTACTAATTAGGTACTGGGTTTCATGGGAATTTCGAAATACCTCCTTTGTTGCTTCTTCTTTGAACTAAGAAGGGCAAGGAAGAAAACGAGCGGGTAACACTAATTCTTCATCCTCAAATAAGTCCTTCCCGGAGGTTATTTTTGCAATGAATAAGTAATTGCGTAGGAGCGATATTTTACTATAATGTGAAAAAGCAACCTGGAAGTCCAAGGCTATAAAAGAAATATGAGAAATCCATATTTTTTTCCTTTTCTCGGATTAAACAAAAGGATTCGCAAATAAAAGCGCTAATGCTACAACCAATCCATAAATTGTTAAAGCTTCCATAAAAGCTAAACTAAGTAATAAAGTACCTCGTATTTTTCCCTCTGCTTCGGGCTGTCTCGCAATACCTTCCACAGCTTGTCCCGCAGCAGTACCTTGACCAACTCCAGGTCCAATAGAAGCAAGTCCTACAGCCAATCCAGCAGCAATAACGGAAGCAGCAGAAATCAGTGGATTCATGATAAATTCCTCACACAAAAAAAAAGAAATGGTTAATGATACAATCAACCAATGCATTATGACTTAATTATTCCATTGCTAATATTTATCCAGCCGAAATAACTAAAAACCTCGAATTGAAAATTGAAATAATAATATTATTGAATCATTAGAAAGACTTCATCTTTTTTAGTTCCTATTTATTGAGTCTTTATGAATCAATACAACTTGAGGTTTTCCATTTCCTTTTTCGAATCATTCTTCGATCTTTTTCTCTTTTTATTCATTCTGCAGTCATAAACGAAAAGGAAGGACTTCTGTTAGTATCTCTATCGAAATTCGAGTAGGACAAATTAAATATTAGTTCATATATAACTTGTCAATATCTAATATAAAATATACATACGTTTCTTCCATAAAGTAAACCGCCTATTCTATTTTCAATTCAATCGGATTTTGGAATCATTCCTCGAAACATCGAATCGGCAAGAATTCACTTCACTTATAGGCATTAGATTCCACATACCTGGAATCCTCTCTACTAAACAGCGCCCTTTTTCTCGAATTTTTTTCTATTACCGTTAGACTGTATAGATTTGTATATCTTTACGCTCTAACTAAAATAGATTATCTTGATAGAGTATCTTGAGCCACACATATATTACCTGGATCTAAACGAAAAAATAGATTCTTCCTAAAACTAATCAATGATGACCCTCCATGGATTCGCCTATATAAGCTGCGGCTAAAGTTGCAAAAATAAGAGCCTGAATACCACTTGTAAATAACCCAAGAAACATCACAGGTATAGGAACCACTAAAGGTACTAAAGAAACAAGAACAACAACTACTAATTCATCCGCTAATATATTTCCGAAAAGTCGAAAACTAAGCGATAGAGGTTTTGTGAAATCTTCTAAGATGTTAATGGGTAAAAGAATTGGAGTTGGTTGAATATATTTACCAAAATAACCTAATCCTTTTTTTGTAAGACCCGCATAGAAATAGGCTACTGACGTGAGTAAAGCTAAAGCAACAGTAGTATTTATATCATTCGTGGGTGCGGCTAACTCCCCGTGGGGTAACTGTATGATTTTCCAAGGTAAAAGAGCCCCTGACCAATTAGAAACAAAAATAAATAGAAACATAGTCCCAATAAAGGGAACCCAAGGGCGATATTCGTCTCCAATTTGAGTTTTGCTCACGTCTCGAATAAACTCAAGGACATATTCAAAAAAATTTTGACCGCCAGTCGGAACGGTTTGTGGACTCCGAACAGCTATAGCAGCTGAACCTAATAATATAGCAATTACAACCCAAGAAGTTATCAATACCTGGCCATGGATTTGGAAACCCCCTATTTGCCAATAGAAATGTTGGCCTACTTCCACACCCGATATATCATATAACCCTTTTAGTGTGTTGATTGAATAGGATAGAACATTCATATTGTCCTCTGACATAAATATAACTTTAAAAAAATTATTTTGATTCAACCATCTCTTCCTCGACCTGTCTACTTTAATTTCAAATTAAAATTGAATTTTCTATTTAGGATACTAATTATTAATTAATTACATAATATTCCCAGCTATTTTTAACTAGTTTTTGAGATTCAGGATCTAGCAACCGATATAGAGTTTAGGAAGTCAATTTTTGATTTTATTATGAATCAAGGATTTCTTATATAGCTAGAGCGGCCTTCACAAATTGCAAATACTAATTTGGTAAGAATTAATCGAATTGAAGCTATTGCATCATCGTTTGCCGGAATAGAAATATCCGCGAGATCCGGATCACAATTTGTATCGATTAAACAAATCGTTGGAATTCCCAAAGTAATACATTCTCGAAGGGCCGTATATTCTTCTTGTTGATCAACGATGATTACAATATCCGGTAACCCTGTCATATATTTGATCCCACCCAGATATGTTTGCAAGTGAGATAATTGTCTCTTCAACACGGCTGCATCTCTCTTTGGAAGACGAGCGAGCCTCCCTGCCTTTTGTTCCATTCTCAAGTCCCTGAATTTTTGAAGTCTCGTTTCTGTCGTGGACCAATTCGTTAACATACCTCCAAGCCACTTTTTATTAACATAATGACAGCGAGCCCTTATTGCGGCCCGTGCTACTGAATCAGCTGCTTTATTCTTTGTCCCAACAATTAAAAACTGTTTTCCTCTACTTGATGCATCAAAAACTAAATCACAAGCCTCTGATAAAAAACGGGCAGTTCTAGTAAGATTTATAATATGAATACCTTTACATTTTGCAGAGATATAAGGCGACATTCTAGGATTCCATTTCCGAGTTCCGTGACCAAAATGAACTCCCGCTTCCATCATTTCTTCCAAATTGATGTTCCAATATCTTCTTGTCATTTCTCCCCACACTTTCTCTTTTTTTTTTTAATAAAGAGATGAGTTAAAATAAATAATTGTTCCAACGGAACCTTTTTTTTCTACCGCGGATTGGCCATTGATATACAACCCAAATCATTAATTCCTTTCTATTCGTTCTTTTTTTAATTTCTTTATTTATTACTAAATTAAAGAACCATAACAAATAGATAAAAGAAAAAAGATGCATTTTTTCTATTAAACCCAAATCATTGTTGTTTTGATCTATCACATAAATTCTTTGAAAGACAAGAATCAAATAATTCTCTGTGATAAAACAAAATATCTCCCATTTCTTTCTCGAATAGATTCTTTTTTTTTGGTTGTAAGGGAATGCTCTTATGTTGACTTGAATGGTGTACGAATCCTTTGAATCCGGTACCAACGGGTATCATTCCCCCCAGAACAACGTTTTCCTTTAGTCCTTTCAACCAATCGATACGGCCCCGGAGAGCCGCCTTTGCTAAAACTCGAGCAGTTTCTTGAAAACTCGCTTCGGATATAAAACTTTGAGTATTCAGAGATGCTCTCGTTATTCCCAATAAGGTAGCTCGGTAACATATCGCTTCTTCTAAAGCGCGCCCCGTTCGTTCCGCCCGAAACAATCCAATTAGTTCTCCGGGCAAAAAAACATTAGACATTCCATTTTCTGAAACCAAGACTTTTGATGTTATTTGACGTACAATAATTTCTATATGTCTATTATGGATCTGCACCCCCTGTGATCGATAAACCTTTTGGATTTTATTAACCAAAGAGATACGACTTTGCGCTATAGTTAGTTCAGCTCCAATCAAGAATCCCCAAGGCATTCCAAGAATTCTTGTTATACGTTGATTCCAACCATCAATCCTTTTTGCTAGATTCATCGATATTGAATCAATCGAACGAACTTCTAAGACTTGTTCCACTTTTGGGAGACCTTGCGTTATATCACCAGACCTCGATTTTTCGTATAGAAATGTAACTAACGTATCCCCCTCATAAATGATTCCCCCATAATGACCATGAACTGTTGCTCCTGGAGTAGCCAAATAGGCCTTAGCCGATCTTATTACTACGGAATCAAATTGAATAATTAGAACTTGACCCGATTTTAAGTGCGGTCCATTTTTGGTTATACATACATTTTCACAAACAAATTGTCCAAGATCCATTTTTGTGGATGTCTCTTCACAAAAATTATAATGAAGAAAATACCAATTCAATTTGAATGGATTCAAAACGATGTTACGGCATGGGTCGGGATTATAAATTCTTCCATTTTCATCCATTAAAGAATATTGAAATTTAAGTAATTGAAAGGTTTGTTTGAAACTGTCAAGTTGCAAATAATTAGTTACCAAGATCTGATTATGAGTTATTAAATGATCAAATGAAAAAAAATGCGCAATTTGAATTGGAAGGGCTGTTCCTAAAGGACCCAATGAATTCCTAATTGGGATTAGGGAATCTTTTTTAATTGATTCTTTGTGATATTTTATACCCTTGAATCGGAATGGACCCATTCGAAAACAATTGGATGATGACAAAATTATAAAAAA